GACTGACCCAGTGGATAAATCAAGAATACAGAAACAAAAACAGCAATTGGAGCGGAAAATGCGATTGCATTATAAGGTCGCAATTGAACAGATCGAGCAAGTTCAAATTGACGTAACATGAAACCTATTAGCCCAAAAGCCCCATGAAGAGCAACAAAAGTCCACAGACCACCCAATTGACACCAACGAGTAAAATCTCCTTGTGCTTCAGGGCCCCACAGTAGCAACAAAGAATGTGCTAAACTATTTGCAGGAGTAGAAACTGCAGCAGTTAAGAAATTGCAGCCTTCTAAATAAGAACTGGCCAATCCATGGGTATACCATGAAGTTACAAAAGTTGTACCGGTGAACCAACCCCCTAAGGCAAAATAGGCACAAGGAAAGAGCAATAGGCCGGACCAACCCACAAAAACGAAACGGTCCCTCCGTAACCAGTCATCCATAATATCAAATAAATCATTTTCTTCTTTAGTAAATCTACCAAGGGCTATAGTCATAGTGATCCTCCTATTCAACTACTTCAACCATTTCCGAACACCTCATTTAATTTTATTTCCAGGGCATATGATAGTTCGATTATCTATGGACGAGACGAAGAATCGTCCAATACCCCTTCCAATGGGTTTCGAAGATACAAATTCTTCTTTTCTATTAGACTACAAACCGACCTAGGTAAATCCATTAGTTTGATTTGATTAGTCCTTACTATTACTATTTTTTCTTAATAACCTTTTGAACCCTGAATTGTCCTATGACTCAAATGCCAGAGTACCTCTTTTAGCGGGTCGAACAAAAAAAAAATGAACTTCGAATATTTATCTTTTTACTTTACCTTTATCCAGTAGAGAAAAAAATAAGAAATTTTTTTCTCTGCTCCTAAATTCAAAATGAAATTTGAAATACTAAATTCAATATTAAATAATGGTAAACTAGAAATGAAAGCCCCTTGCATTTGTTCCCTATTGCATTGGCGGAACAAAACAATAATATTTGATTCTGGAATCAAAGAAAGAGATTGAAAATTTTATTATCGAAATAAACTTTTCTTTGTGGGGGAAAGGAATAGCAATTTATTCCTATGGAGCATCCAGTAACAAGAAGATGAAACCGGAAATATCGACAAATTCTTGGATGGTTAAAAGGAAAAAAATAAAAAAGAGTCCGCTTCTACAATTTCATCTCTATAGAATTTGAATATCAGAATAGCCGATATAGTCATGATTCAACGGGTCAGGTCCACTTACTTTTTTTTTAACTTTAACGATGGGTTGATTGGAATACTGGAGAAGGAGAAATGGGAATACTTTGGCTTGGTGATTAATAATCAAGATTAGATATCTAGAATAGTTATGCTCCGGGATCAAAAAAATATGAATAAGGAAACAATGAGGAGAACTACTATACCACTATAGGGTCGACTTCTCCTAAAAAGTGTAATGATTAATTAACATAATGAATAAATGTTCAACAACTTTATAAACTATAACTGATAATACTCATTACATTATAATATAATGGTGGTTTATGTTTATAATGGCAGTTATCTTTTTGACAAATATCAACAAGATCTCTCTATTCTCCTCTCGGTTGAAAAACGAAGACTGGAGTTTCGTGGAAAAAGCCCTTTATCGGATTTGAACCGATGACTTACGCCTTACCATGGCGTTACTCTACCACTGAGTTAAAAGGGCTTAAAAAAAAATGAATTAGCAATTCATTTTCCATTATGAGTCTACTGTGTATATATATATATGTACATATATTACATACATAGATAGATGTATGCATAGGAACTCATTCAGGAACAAGATATTGGATTTACTTAAGAAAAGAGGCGAAGTCAGAAGTAAAGTCTAGGGTAAAATGCCCTTTTTGAGAAATACCAATACAGTGAATTGTTTCAAGACCTGTATTGTATTTGCTTTTATTTTACCGATCCATCAGAACAAGATTTACTTGATTGATATGTGTACCAATACAACATAGATTTACGAAATTTGATTGAATCATGTCTCATCTGCTGAACAAATCAATTAGTGCAAGTTGAATAAATGAAACTTCTACTTTTTTTCTGTTAGACCAATCACTACTTGAACTAAAGGAATACTATACTTCTCTGGTTTATACTTCGTTATTTATTTATTTTTTTATTATTATTAATTTAATTATTATATTTTTATATTATATATATTTTTTATATTATATATATTATATTTATATTTTATATATTTATATATATAATAGATATATTATAAATTATTATTAATATAATATATAATAAATATGTAATATATATATAAATATATAAAATATAAATTAATAATGTAAATGTATATAACTTAAATGTATATAATTAATTTAATGGGATAATGGATAATTAATGAGATAATGGGACATTTATGAACCATAAAAAATTTTTTAAAAATTATATAGAATCGTGAAAGGAGGAAAGGTCTTTCGGATCTAATAATCATACCATTACGTTATTACATTACTTATATATTATATATTTTATATTGTATTGACAATTCCGAAAAACTGATCATACTATGATCATAGTCTGGTGGTGGTCGGGCGGGTATGCCCCTATCGTCTAGCGGTTCAGGACATCTCTCTTTCAAGGAGGCAGCGGGGATTCGACTTCCCCTGGGGGTAGGGTACTGCGAAAGTAAGCTGATCGTGGATTATCAATTATCAAAAACCCATATCATATCCATATCATAAATAATATATATTATATATATATTATATATAATTATAATATTATAATTGATATTGATTCTTCCTGGGTCGATGCCCGAGCGGTTAATGGGGACGGACTGTAAATTCGTTGACAATATGTCTACGCTGGTTCAAATCCAGCTCGGCCCAAAAAATCGCCGCTTTCTTTTGAGTATGATATAACCAATTTATTTTCCAGAAATGCCCGATATGGAAGAATAAAGAAAAGAGTTGAATTTTTGTTGTTTTTTCTTTTTTTCTCATTGAAAGGTTGATAATCAATCTTGTAGCAATAAAAAGAATCACAGGATTACTAGTTAAACCGTGTTATTCTTACTATATCGCTATATCGCTAGATAGAGTATAGTCCATATCTATTCTATGTGGATATTCGTATATCATTCGTGTCTGTGTTACAACACAGCAAATAGAATGCTCTTATGATACCACAAGAATATGTATGCTGTACATCCCGCTGGGATTGTAGTTCAATCGGTCAGAGCACCGCCCTGTCAAGGCGGAAGCTGCGGGTTCGAGCCCCGTCAGTCCCGAACTAGGATCCGACGATCCGATGAATTTCTCAATTTATCTCTCTATTGCCCCGACCGAAAAAGGGGGGACGGGGAGCAAGATCTAATTCCATGTAGGGATCTTTATTTCTTTTTTTGTTTTAATTTTGCATTTATCATCAGACAAATACGGCAATTTCCGCTTCTTTTACTAGTATCGATTCACAAAAAACTTAGTTTAGAGTTCAACGTGTCATTTTTTCTATTGCACTTCTACCACTTGGGTCTATAGCCAATGGAATGCCGGTCATATGATATCTGATCAGATAATTAATTGTATAAGTCTAAGGAAAGATATTGTATAAGGAAGAGGGCCGTTTGTTTATAGAAAAGAGTGGAAGGAAAAGGATGATAAATTCAGTGGGTTCTTTATCGGATCAGGAATCCCATTTTTACTTGGTATGGATAAAAGATCTTCCTATGTTATACTATTCAATTCTCGACGATGAGTCGATTTGATAGATTAGATATTGTTATTCATAACATTGATCCGATTCAGTATCATTAGGATGCAATTCATATCATTAGAATGCAATTCATCCCATTTAATTTAATTTACAGCAGTCAAATTTCTCATCTCTATGGGATTAGATCCCGAGTTATTGCGAAGAAAAAAAACAATAAGATTATGGAAGTAAATATTCTCGCATTTATTGCTACTGCGCTGTTCATTCTAGTTCCTACTGCTTTTTTACTTATCATCTATGTAAAAACAGTCAGTCAAAATGATTAAGTTGACTGATACTTTTACTTCTTATAAATGATTGAAGAAAAGAAAGGGATTTAAACTCCAAGTCTTAAATGAAATGATCGGACTGGAATCGACAGTATCTGAGATAGTATGGTAGAAAGAACTAAACTATATAATATAATATAAATATATATCTTTCTACCACACTATCTAGTATTGTAGACTATCTATTATTATATAAATTTTTATACAGATATAGGCTTGATAACATAGATCATTCCAATACGTCTGTACACATTATTTATGTAAATATAAATAAAATATGTAAAATAGCACTCTAATTCTATTTATATTTATTTCGTCGCTACAGCCATTTGTATGAATTTTGATCAATCCGAAATAAATAATAATTTAATTGAAGGTCAACTGTTCCATTCTAATTTCTAGGCTTCTTATAATTTTAAATAAGGATCCCGAGATAGATCAAAACAATCAATGTAGGAAGAAAAGTGTGGGTATATTTTATATAAAATTTTATAAAAGAAAACGAAACCAAGGAATCCTTTTTTTTTACCATTCCCAAGAAGTCATTGATTGAGCAATAAACAGATGATCCATGAAGTTCCATGGTAACTTCTTCGGATCTGGAAAAGGGGGTAGTAGATTCGTCGATTTGTCATGCTTAAACATGACATTAGATGAGTCGATAAGGCCTAAATAAATAAAATTTCTAGAAGTCTAAAATGTTAAATGTATGATATGTAGATCGCTCAACGCAAGCAAGATTTTTTATGCGTAGTGTAGGACCTGTTTTGACAACCACTAAGAGCTTGCAGTAGAAAGTATGTATCGCTGTATGTAATAGTAGAACAACCTTCTCTTGGAACAGTAAAAGTGTAAAAGTAAAGAAAGAAGGAAACAAATAAAGGAAAAAAGAAAGGTTGCTTGTTTTTTATTGTAATATCTGTATGTAATTCTGGTAAGAGCCGGTTCAACAAATCAAAATAGAATAGGAAGAATTTGGTTGGAAAAAAATAAAAATCCTATCATATGTATTCCGTTGATTTGAGTTTCGAAATACAACTATGGTAATCATTCATTGTTTGCTCGAATGGTTACTATTCATTAGTGTATTTTTTCATTCATATTTTACTGTATTACAGTAGAATATGAAAACAGAGGCATTTTGATTTTAAACAGTTCGTAAAACAACAACAATTAATTAAACAATTGATACAATTCGATTACTCGATTAATAGTACTTCTAAAGTCCACTCCTCCCCCATACTACGAGTGAAAGGGAAAATGTAAAGACTACCATTAAAGCAGCCCAAGCGAGACTTACTATATCCATGTGAATTATGTCTCCTATCCTTATGAAATGAAAGAATTATTCCATTATTGATCACTAATCATAGTAGAATCAATGGTGCAGAGTCAAAATGGAATTATGACTTAAGGCTATTGATGAAGCAATCCCCAAAATCCATTCGTAACAAGTTCCTATATTATGTATAGTATTTCTGGTAGAATCGGTAAAGATTAGACACAAATACAATATACATGCTTTTGGAATATCAAGTGAATGCTCCTATCCTAATAAAACATGTAGGAATAGTAAGACTCACTGTTTGTTGACTTTTTTTCATAAGCAAAAAAAAAAAACATACATAAAAATATACCATCAAGGTAGATAACTATCTATTCTATACCTATATTCTCTCTAAGCCTTACATACAGTTTCTCTTTCTGTGAAAGAATTGGAAATGCCATGCGATATTACATTTTTTTGTAATCTCCTGAATTTGAACCTTTATTCTATCTATATAAGGGCCAATCAACCAATCAATCAATATTGATTGATTGGTTGATTGAGCACTAAGAATTTCTTGTGAGTTTGGAGACAAAGTATCTTTATTCATTTTTTTATACAACTCCTAAATGGATTTCCCATCAGCCTATCCAATCCAATTCTATACTGAATCAGTAGACACTAACTACCTTAGTAGTGTAGAGTAAGTAATTAAATTAGGAAGATTTGATAGTCTTTCCTATCATCTATTTTTAATCCTAGAAACAAAAATAGAGAGTCCTTTTGGACTCTTTAACTACTAAGATAAGATTTCCGATCTCTTATTCTCGTAGTTCTGAGTCTCAGAACGGGCTCTCAATATTTATTTGATTTATCTTATGCCGTACCGGTTTGTTTGTTTTGGCCACACTCAGAATCCATATTTTGAGGAAAAAGTAACAGTCTTTGCTTTTCTAGAACCTATGGATCATTCTTAAAATCAAGTATTGACAAGGCCTAGGCCTTTACCCCTGTTTCTGTCGGGTTCGTCGATTTGGGTTTAGATCAGCAGGATAAGAAATCTCGAGTTTTTTGTTGATCAGGCGACACCCAGATTTGAACTGGGGATAAAGGATTTGCAGTCCCCCGCCTTACCACTTGGCCATGCCGCCAAAACAATAGAAATGGATAGAAATTATATATAAATTATATTATACTTATTCCTAAAATTTTCCTAATTTTTTGGGGGATTACTGATGGAGCCGTTTGTTTCTTTCCTATTTGATTTGGATCATGAATTCCGTTGTACTTATCTTTTTCTAAAGAAAAATTCTTCCTCTTTTTTATTGGATCTAATCGAGATCGTTTTTTTTTCTTCAATTGATTGTATCTTCATACATATTTATACCATTTATTTATACCATTTAGAAACTTTTCCTTTCTTTTCAAAAAGAGTCAAAAGAGAAAAAATGGATTTATGACTGAAAAATTCAGGGCAAATTGAACCATTAACTATACTATTAACTTTGAATTAGTGAACGATTTTGAAATTTTAAATTGTATTTCTTTAATTTAATGACAAAAAAAAATCAAATTAATTTACTACGAATAAAATAAAAAAAAAAATAAATAATAAATTAAATAATAATAATAAATATAATATAAATAAATATAAATATAATATATATTATATTAAAATTAAATTAAATAAAAATAAATATTAAATAAATATAATATATATATATATTCAATAATTTCAATAATCAATCTTTTTTTTTTATTTTCAATTATAACAACAATTATGTATATATGTAAATATATGTAAACCCCAGAACAGAAATTGTTAACAGATACCGAGTCAGGTATCTTCTCTATGTATTTCTATAGAGAATAGAATGATCGTGCTTTAATTTTTCAGTGAATAGAAAAGAGCAATTATGATATGGCACGACCTGTGTTGCCCCAAGTGGAACTATGATAAAAGATGAAATATACGGATAGCTAGATAACTATATTATTGGCATGTACTTAATAAATACAACTCACTCCTATCATATTATGCATTATGCACTTCAATCATATTCTATGAATTCTACTATAAAAAAAAAGATCTGCTAATCATTTGTTGAGTATAAAGTGTTAAAATAACAGTAAACTCTATACTGCTCCTGATTATTCTGTCTTTATCTCATTCCCGGAAAGTCGATTAAATCCCGAATCCACTTTTT